AACATAATTCTTTTTTTCTCTTCTTTGTTCCTTGTCTATAGGTAAGCTATATGTTATTCAAGGCATCAATAGAAAACCCCCAATTTTTTGGGGTCCTGCTTATTTTCATTGGCTTCGGATTAGTAGAATAATTCGGAATAGCGGCCAAGATCTTGGGAAAATCCAAGTTAATGATCAATAGGTTTGGATAAATAATTTAGGAAAGATATTCTCATACTGACACAATATAAGGACAAGTATATGCGAAATCTATCCCTTTTTAGTTAAAAGTTTTCTTCGAATCCAACCTTTCCCTTTAAGGAATTTAATTGGTTAGCATAATATAATATCTAATAAATAGAAAATCGAATAGTGGATAATCTGTTATGAGAGAAAGAAAACATTCTTTGAAGAATCAAGATTCGTAATCAATCCTTGCCTTGTTTGTTGGATTAGGTCTAACTTTCTTGACTAAACTGCAAGCGTGGAACTTTACGAGATGAAATAGGGAAAGACAGAAGATAGAACTTAAAAGGATAATTGAAGTGACTCGTCTTCGAATCAACTTTGGTTGGGGTTCGAAAAAGGAATAAAAATAAAGTAAATTCAAGGAAGAGCTTTCCTTTTTTTAAGGGGCTCCTTGCTCGGGGGATCGTGGAATGCTTTTCTTCTCCTCTTATTCCATATGGAATACAATCAGTTAAAATAAGAAGGAATAGGGGAATATTCGACTGTTTCAATTCTTTATTTATCTTATATTCCAAAATTCTCCCGAAAATCCAATTTCATTTTTCAATGGGGTTAGATGATCTAGTTCTTAATATTATTACTTTAAAGAACTGACAGATTCCACAACAAATCTCTTGATTCGGAATTAGAGACTCATGTCCCATCTGATGAATCAATTTTCTTTTACACTTCTGTATCTCACTCTATCTTGTTTTTTAGTATTATCTAAAATAACCGATGAATTATGAATTTTCCATAACTTAGGTAAGTGCTTTACCAACATATGTAGTGTAGTAAAAAAATAAATGGAATTTAACCCTTTCATGCTTACTATAACTAGTTATTTCGGTTTTCTACTGGCTGCTTTAACTATAACCCCAGCTCTATTTATTGGCTTGAACAAGATACGTCTTATTTGAAATGAATTGAATGAATAAGTCAGAAAATAAAAATCTTTCTTTTGGATTCCTGGTATTCTACGACTCTTTTCCACACTAATTATCAATTCTTTTCTTGGTCATTGAGATTCGTGGATAATTTAGACTACTATTTAGGGATAGATCGTACCTCTTTTTTTTTATCCCCTCGAACAAATCGAAATGATTGAAGTTTTTCTATTTGGAATCGTCTTAGGCCTAATTCCTATTACTTTAGCGGGATTATTCGTGACTGCGTATTTGCAATACAGACGTGGGGATCAGTTGGATCTTTGATTGAGTAATATTTCTTTTTTGATTGACCTCCTCCAGACCAGAGAGGAGGTCAAATTGGAGTTGCAATTCAACTTTGTTTTGTTAAGTTATTTTACTCTGCTTCGACATAAGATAGATGGAATCACGCTCTGTAGGATTTGAACCTACGACATCGGGTTTTGGAGACCCGCGTTCTACCGAACTGAACTAAGAGCGCTTTCATTCAAAAAGAAAACCCTTTTCTACTCCTAACGTGTCTCACGTACGTATAGTATCCACAAATTCAAGTTATACCCACTTTAATCGATCTCCTCGCTACTGCCCATAAAGAAGAAAGAAGTAATAGGTAGGGATGACAGGATTTGAACCTGTGACATTTTGTACCCAAAACAAACGCGCTACCAAGCTGCGCTACATCCCTTTTCCAAATTGTTGTATAATGGCATTGTACACAATTCCTGTCTTGTTTTCCACATCGTAATTTTCTTCTCTTTCTCTATCTATATAGAACCTTCTTGTCATTTCTTCTTTTTGGTCTCATATAATCAAGGAATGGTATACATCTAAAATCCTATCTAATTTCACCTATAAAAGAAAGATTACTATTCCTTGGTAATGTATAGGAAGAAGGGGTCATCTTTTTCTTTTTTAGGGGTAGGAAAATCTCGTCTATACCGTTCATTCTATATATAGAATATTGATTTTGTTTTTTTAGTTAGGAATTTCGCCTAAACAAAAGAAATACAAATGATCTTGGGCAAGAGTATCTGATCATATATGTATTCCAATAAGGAAGGAGGATTTTCAATGCGGGATATAAAAACATATCTCTCTGTAGCGCCCGTGCTAAGTACTCTATGGTTTGGGGCTTTAGCAGGTTTATTGATAGAAATTAATCGTTTATTCCCAGATGCTTTGTCATTCCCTTTTTTTTAATTCTAGTTATTGCTATGCGAGGAATTCTTCGTGACATGACGCAAATTTGCCCTTTTTCAATCCTTTTTTTTTTAGTATAGGAAGGAAAAAGAAAGAAAAGATGGATTGGGTTGAACCTCAGAGTCATGAAAAATTCGGAAAATCCCATTTTGGAAAACAGAAATTCAATCAAAAGCGGTATCCAAGCTAAGTCAGGCCTCAGAAATCAGAGCATAGAAAGAGGCTGGGCTGGCTACTTAAATGAAAGGATTTCGAAGCAAAATCCTTGCTAATTCGACAAGGATTGTATTCTTTAATTATTTCTCTATTTTTTATTACTTAATTTAAGAATTTTAAAAATTTTTTATTCGAATGGGTTTTATTCTTCTTCTTGGGATTCCAAATAGAAGAATAACAGAATAAGTAGAAGAATTAAGTTAAGTCAATCCAAAAAAGAAAGGAGGTTCATGGCCAAGGGGAAAGGTGTTAGAATCAGAGTTATTTTGGAATGTATCAGTTGTGTTCGAAAAGGTGCCAATGAGGAATCGACGGGGATTTCTAGATATAGTACTCAAAAGAATCGCCACAATACACCCGGACAATTAGAATTAAAAAAATTTTGTCGTTATTGTCGCAAGCATACGACTCATGACGAAATAAAAAAATAGGAGCATCGTGTGTTCGATCTTTCCAAAGAACAGATTTAATATATAGAACATAGATAGAATACAAAATACAAATCAATTCATTTGATTTCAGGTAGATATTATTTCATATGTATAGAGGGTATTCATATACTATATATGAATCAAATAATAATATGAATCAAATAATATATGGACCAAAGAAAGACTACTTCTTCTGGATCCAAAATTAATAAAATAAAGAAATCCATTTTTTTTTTTCAAATTTTTAAATAAAGAATAAATCATGTATACATCTAAACAACCTTTTCATAAATCTAAGCAAACTTTTCATAAATCCAAGCAAACTTTTCATAAATCCAAGCAAACTTTTCGTAAATCCAAGCAAACTTTTCGTAAATCCAAACAACCTTTTCGTAGGCGTCCTCGGATTGGCCCGGGGGATCGAATTGATTATAGAAACATGAGTTTAATTAATCGATTTATTAGTGAACAAGGAAAAATATTATCGAGACGAATAAATAGATTAACCTTGAAACAACAACGATTAATTACTCTTGCTATAAAACAGGCTCGTATTTTATCTTTCTTACCATTTCGTAACTATGAGAATGAGAAGCAATTTCAAGCCCAGTCAATTTCAATAATTACTGGTCCTAGACCCAGAAAGAATAGACATATTCCTCAATTAACGCAAAAGTTCAATTCCAATCGAAACTTAAGAAACTCCAACCAGAATTTAAGAAACAACAATCGGAACTTAAGTTCCGATTGTTGATGTTTTATTCGAAAGGGCCAGACCTATATAAAGAAAGTAATCCAGTTTTGATTCTTGTGTTTGTTATAAGAAAGAAAAATGGGGAAGAATAAATAGTTTTTTTATTTATTGCAACATGCTCGTTGATTCCTACCACTTAATCTTAATTTATTGTATCTTCCCGGAGTTCCCTCTCCGGGAATTCGGTTTTAATTATTCCTGTATATTACTTTTTTATCCATTTAATTGAGGATCTTTATTTTATTGGAAATCGTGTAAAGATTATTTGGATTTGATACAGCTACTTGTGCAAGCATTTTACGATTAAGAATCAATTCCTTCTTGTACAGATTGTGTATTAATTTACTATAACTATCGAATACTTTATATATCCGCGTTGCTGCGTTTATCCGAGTGATCCACAAACGACGAAAATCCCTCTTTTGCCTGCCTCTATCTCGATGAGAGGAAACAAAAGCTCTTCTTACTTGTTGAGTAATCATTCGATTAAGTCTTAAATGAGCCCCTCTAAAGTTTGAGGCAAATGAACGCATTTTTGTTCGTCGTCTCCGAGCTATATATCCTCGCGGAACTCTGGTCATTGAATCAAATTAACCTTAATGAATAACTAATGATTTCTCTTCTTTTAGCCATCCTTTTTCCCATTAATAACAAAACGAATTATTCCGATATATAAAATAGTAATTCCAATGGCTTTTGCTACTGTAACCTTCCCAACCACGATTTTTTATTCTATTCTCTTCAGTTATTTCGCATAGAAATAACAAATTCTAACGATACTCAAAAAAATAGTGGGTTCCATCGTTTCTATGGTTCCCTTTTAAACGGTGAGGCCCTCTCTATACACCGGAGCCCTTTCTTTCATTTCATCAAAAGGTATTGTGAACTTGTATAGTTCACATTCTTTGGCTCTACCTATCCATTATAGAGTAAATAGCTCTTTTCACAATAAGAGTTATCCATACAGTGACGGCATTTAATTAGGAAAGTTGGCTAAGTAGCTGACCCTGTTAGTCCGTTCTTTTAAGATAAAGGAGCATAAGCCTTTTTCTTTTTATTACTATTTCCTCCGCTTAATGGATAACCATTTTCTACCAATGGGGGAATTGCTTCTTAATTTCCAATTTAGATGATTGGATTTGCACCAAAGGAAACCAGAAATTCCATATACCATAGAAATCTAGGATAGAGAAGCTCTATCCTATTCATTGGTACCGATCATGGATACTTCAAAAATTGTCTTATTTGTTTGAACTCATGATCTGAACGAGTCGCACATACACCCTAGCACATGTTCCTCGACGCTGAGGACATCCCTTAAGCGCGGGCGATTTTCTAGCATTTCGTATTGGCTGTCTTGCGTTTCTAATAAGTTGTTTAACCGTTGGCATGTCGTATGTATATAGAAAAAAAAAGGATTGGTTTAGATCGATCTTAACCTGATGATTGATCATCATGAAGTATTTCTATTTTCTATTAAATCGCAGAAAACCTGAATTTAGGTTTGAAATAAATTTACAAGAAATCCGGCCACTACCAATCCTTAAACATTTCTGGAAACCACACTGGATCAGTATCGTAGTGCTCGTCAATCATTTCATCCCCTACAATATCGACAAGTCCATAAGCTTTGGCTTCGTCTGCTGACATAAAAATATCCCTTTCCATGTCTTCGGATACAACCCAAAAAGGCTTGCCTGTTCTTAGTGCATAAACCCTTGTGATCATTTCGCGAACTTTGTGTAACTCTTCCACTTCTAGTAAAAATTCTGGTGTCCTTGCCCGATAATAAGCACTAGCAGGTTGGTGAAGCATAATCCTCGCGTGAGGGAATGCTATACGCTTGGTGGGTTCGCCTCCAAGCAGAATGAAGGATGCCATGGACGCAGCTATTCCGAGGCATATTGTATATATATCTGGTGTTACCGTTTGCATCGTATCAAAAATCGCCATTCCTGAGATTAGCCACCCGCCTGGGGAGTTTATAAACAAAAAAATATCGCGAGTTTCATCTTCTATACTGAGATATACCATGAGACCTGTAATATGATTCGTGATCTCGCAACGAATCTCTTGACCTAAAAAAAGTGTCCTTTCTCGATACATAACATTGTATAAGTCAACCCAAGTCGCTTCTTCATCTCCGGGAATCCGGTAAGGTACTTTTGGAACACCAATGGGCATATTAGATTAATATTATTAAATTTAAGTAAGAAAACTACACTTTAATATGGAAACGTAAGAATGGAAGAGAAAGAAAGAATCCGCAGTTTATTGTCTTCATTTTTTTTTTCTTATTCTATATGAATACTATAGATTCTATTAATACGTAGATTGAAATAATACATATAAGGAAGGTAAGACAGATTGAATAAAGAAAAAGGAATCGGTGATTGGAATGATAAACAAAGAGGGATAGGGATCTATTCTTCGTTTTTTCCAAATAGGCCAAGCTACCCATTGCATATTGGCACTTATCGAGTATAGAATAGATCTGCTTCTCTTTCTTCTTACGAACAGAATTGGCTTCTTATTTTTAATGGAATGAAATAAATATTCACGCTTTCTGACACAGAATCCCCTAGAGGGGTTAGGTACATAGGATATGGATAGTCTTTTCCAATGCGATAAAATAAAGCGACATCGTGTCTATTTTTCTTTGCTAAAGGGGTATTTCCATGGGTTTGCCTTGGTATCGTGTTCATACTGTTGTATTGAATGATCCGGGTCGATTGCTTTCGGTGCATATAATGCACACAGCTTTAGTTTCTGGTTGGGCCGGCTCGATGGCTTTATATGAATTAGCGGTTTTTGATCCCTCTGATCCTGTTCTGGATCCAATGTGGAGACAAGGTATGTTCGTCATTCCCTTCATGACTCGTTTAGGAATAACCAATTCGTGGGGTGGTTGGAGTATTTCAGGAGGAACTGTAACGAATCCGGGTATTTGGAGTTATGAAGGTGTGGCAGGTGCGCATATTGTGTTTTCTGGCTTGTGTTTCTTGGCAGCTATCTGGCATTGGGTATATTGGGACCTAGAAATATTCTGTGATGAGCGGACAGGAAAACCCTCTTTGGATTTGCCCAAGATCTTTGGAATTCATTTATTTCTTGCAGGGGTGGCTTGCTTTGGCTTTGGCGCATTTCATGTAACGGGTTTGTATGGTCCTGGGATATGGGTGTCCGATCCTTATGGACTAACTGGAAAAGTACAAGCTGTAAATCCAGCGTGGGGTGTAGAAGGTTTTGATCCTTTTGTTCCGGGGGGAATAGCTTCTCATCATATTGCTGCGGGTACATTGGGCATATTAGCGGGCCTATTCCATCTTAGTGTCCGTCCGCCTCAACGTCTATACAAAGGATTACGTATGGGCAATATTGAAACTGTACTTTCCAGTAGTATCGCTGCTGTTTTTTTTGCAGCTTTCGTAGTTGCCGGAACTATGTGGTATGGGTCAGCAACTACCCCAATCGAATTATTTGGGCCTACTCGTTATCAGTGGGATCAGGGATACTTTCAGCAAGAAATATATCGAAGAGTTAGCGATGGGTTAGCCGAAAATCTTAGTTTATCAGAAGCTTGGTCTAAAATTCCCGAAAAATTAGCCTTTTATGATTATATTGGTAATAATCCGGCAAAGGGGGGATTATTCAGAGCAGGCTCAATGGACAACGGGGATGGAATAGCTGTTGGATGGTTAGGACATCCCGTCTTTAGAGATAAAGAAGGACGCGAGCTTTTTGTACGCCGTATGCCTACTTTTTTTGAAACATTTCCGGTTGTTTTGGTAGATGAAGAGGGAATTGTGAGAGCGGACGTTCCTTTTAGAAGAGCAGAATCCAAATATAGTGTTGAACAAGTAGGTGTAACGGTGGAGTTCTATGGTGGCGAACTTAATGGAGTAAGTTATTCTGATCCTGCTACTGTAAAAAAATATGCGAGGCGTTCCCAATTAGGGGAAATTTTTGAATTAGATCGGGCTACTTTGAAATCGGATGGTGTTTTTCGCAGCAGTCCAAGGGGTTGGTTCACTTTTGGTCATGCTACCTTTGCTTTGCTCTTCTTTTTCGGACACATTTGGCATGGCGCTAGAACCTTGTTCCGAGATGTTTTTGCTGGTATTGATCCAGACTTGGATGCTCAAGTGGAATTTGGAACATTCCAAAAAGTTGGAGATCCAACTACAAGGAGACAAGCAGTCTGATACCACATTGCTATGGTATCTTTCATCTCTCTTTTTTGATTTGACATGGGAAACATCTCCCATCCTTTCTTTGACTCTTTTTCTTTCTTTATCTTTATATGGGAAAAGATCCCAAATGACAAATGAATAGGTGTGGAAGTTATAATTGTAAATAAACCACGATCGAATCTATGGAAGCATTGGTTTATACGTTCCTTTTAGTTTCGACTTTAGGGATAATTTTTTTCGCTATCTTCTTCCGAGAACCACCTAAGGTTCCGACTAAAAAAATGAAATAATTTCATTGAAGTAAGAAGTCTCCCAGATGGGGAGACTTCTTACTTCAATTAGTCCCCGTGTTCTTCGAATGGATCTCTTAATTGTTGAGAGGGTTGCCCAAACGCGGTATATAAGGCATACCCAGTAAAGCTTACAAGTAAACCAGATATGGAGATGGCGACTAAAGTTGCTGTTTCCATTTTTATAGAATTTCAAGATTACAATGGATCTACGAAAAGATCTTGTATTTACAACTACAACGGAATAGTATACAAAGTCAACACCAATGATTAAATAGAATTTATGGCTACACAAACCGTTGAAGATAGTTCTAGACCTGGGCCAAGACGAACTCGCGTAGGTAGTTTATTGAAACCCTTGAATTCGGAATATGGGAAAGTAGCTCCGGGTTGGGGGACTACTCCTTTTATGGGGGTCGCAATGGCTTTATTCGCGATATTCCTATCTATCATTTTAGAAATTTATAATTCTTCTGTTTTACTGGACGGAATTTTAATGAATTAGGTTTCTACTAACTAAAACTACGAAGTCATTGTTTTTCCATCCAAAAAAGCCTTTCTACTTTAAGCTATACATTTCTAGACATTCTGGTAGTTCGACCGTGGAATTTTTTTGTTTTGGTATCTCTGGAATATGAGTGTGTGACTTGTTAGAATGGATCCTATTGATAATACATAGAAAGGGCCTGTTATCTCTATCAAGATGATTCTAATTCGTCGGATATTTTTTATTCTAGTATCTGGAACACGAAATAGATAGAGTGGATCAAGAAAAAAAATGGAACTATGATTCATACTCACTATTCAGACCTCGCAACCAGACTGCAAAAAATTCAAGTAGTTTTTAATAAAAAAAGAAATTTTCTTCCTTCCAATTTTGTTTGCCCAAAAGACAACTTTTTTTTCTCTCGATTTTGTCGAGTTATTACACGGATTCAATAAATGATCATCAAGCGGTTCTTATTCGAAGAACCCTTGCCTTTTGGTTAGCTTGAGACTCAATCATCGTGGCTCTAGTATGAATCTAAGGTTTTAATTGAACTGATTCATAGGATCGCAACAAGATAATTTCTATCAGAAAACTACTAGAATTTTTGCTTTATTTATTTACTAGTAAAACAAGAGTAAATCTGCATTACGCAAAAAAAAAAAAAAAGAAATCCAAAATAGGGAAGAGAAAAGTCAAGAAGCCTCTAATGACCAACATAAGGGAAAGAAAGAAAGACAGATGAGCCAACTTGAGATTTTTTGGCATTATCATCACAAAGAATAAGTTCTGGATTTTTCTTATTTCATATCTTCAAGGCAAATCGACCCAATCCAGTGGCTGATGAAGTTTTGAACCTTTTTTTTTCTAATATCCGTTGAAAATTTGTGTGTTTCTGCTTGAGCCGTACGAGATGAAATTTTCATATACGGTTCTCGGAGGGGGACTCGGGTTAGTTACCTATCTCAATAAAGTATATGATTGGTTTGAGGAACGTCTTGAGATTCAGGCAATTGCGGATGATATAACTAGTAAATATGTTCCTCCTCATGTCAACATATTTTATTGTTTAGGGGGAATTACACTTACTTGTTTTCTAGTACAAGTCGCTACCGGTTTTGCTATGACTTTTTACTACCGCCCAACCGTTACAGAGGCTTTTTCCTCGGTTCAATACATAATGACCGAGGCCAACTTTGGTTGGTTAATCCGATCAGTTCATCGATGGTCAGCAAGTATGATGGTTCTAATGATGATCCTGCACGTATTTCGTGTGTATCTCACAGGTGGATTTAAAAAACCCCGCGAATTAACTTGGGTGACAGGTGTGGTTTTGGGTGTATTGACTGCATCGTTTGGTGTAACTGGTTATTCTTTGCCTTGGGATCAAATTGGTTATTGGGCAGTCAAAATTGTGACAGGTGTACCTGAAGCGATTCCGGTAATAGGATCGCCTTTAGTGGAGTTATTACGTGGAAGTGCTAGTGTGGGCCAATCCACTTTGACTCGTTTTTATAGTTTACATACCTTTGTACTGCCTCTGCTTACTGCCGTATTTATGTTAATGCACTTTCCAATGATACGTAAGCAAGGTATTTCGGGTCCTTTATAGGGAAGCCATATCATAGAGAAAGATAATTCTAATTTTCATATATCATATCGGGTAGGTTGTGGTATTTCATTGCTACAAACATGGGTTATTGTAAAATAAGACATGTCATTTGGATACTTTTCTTCAACTCCGAAGTATTTTGATACAAATAGTTGAAGTTCATTTTATGAAAGAAAATAAGGCGGATTATGGGAGTGTGTGACTTGAATTATTGATTTGGCCATGCAGATAAAGAATTGGATCTGCCACATTAGAATTCACAACCAAAGGTGTCTCCGCATCCAATCAACACGTAAGTCCCCTATCTAGGAAGGATAGGCTGGTTCACTTGAGGAGAATATTTTCTATGATTATACCCCAACCATGTCATCCATGAACAGGCTCCGTAAGATCCCATAGAGTAGAAATAGAATAAGTCATGTGACATGATCCAATTCTCTATTTATTACACTTACTTTTTTTATTATAGTATGGAAATGCATTCATTTTCTTTGCATCGATTGCGATCCGCAATACTATCGGAGTAAAAGAAGGTATCTAAAGAAGAACGTAGGCTAGACTTTTTGATTTTTTATTAGTAACAAGTAAATACTTTGTTTGGACGTAAGAAACTTGCGATATTGAGGGGATAAACACCAACTAATCAAGAGACATGAGACAATCCACAAAGCAATTGATCATGATCAAATTTGCAAGCCAACTTGGATATTGAGCATTTACCCATAAGAATAAGATTCTTTTCAATAAGTAGTTGTAGGTGCAACTTCGGAAAAGAGAATCTGATAAAGCTTTTCTTACCTAGAGTCATTGAGTCATTATATACCTTATTCTATTATGGATCTTCCACGGTCTTTTTTCTTTCATTCTTGCTCGAGCCGGATGATGAAAAATTCTCATGTCCGGTTCCTTTGGGGGATGGATCCTAAAGAATTCACCTATCCCAATAACAAAGAAACCTGACTTAAATGATCCTGTATTAAGAGCAAAATTAGCTAAAGGGATGGGACATAATTATTACGGGGAACCCGCGTGGCCCAACGATCTTTTATATATTTTTCCAGTAGTAATTCTAGGTACTATTGCATGTAATGTAGGTTTAGCGGTTCTCGAGCCGTCAATGATTGGTGAACCGGCGGATCCGTTTGCAACTCCTCTGGAAATATTACCCGAGTGGTACTTCTTTCCCGTCTTTCAAATACTCCGTACAGTACCCAATAAGTTATTGGGCGTTCTCTTAATGGTTTCTGTGCCAACGGGCTTATTGACAGTACCCTTTCTAGAGAATGTCAATAAATTCCAAAATCCATTTCGTCGCCCAGTAGCTACGACCGTTTTTTTAATCGGTACTGCAGTAGCTCTTTGGTTAGGTATTGGAGCAACATTACCCATTGAAAAATCCTTAACTTTAGGTCTTTTTTAGGGATTTTTCAGGTTGATTCATTCAACCGTGAAGTACCGTGCATAGGTATCTAGGGAAGATTCACTTGGAAGTAACTATTTCCTAGATACCTAAAATCCATTTTATTATGATCCATTTCGCGAAAATATAGATTGTGCCAAAGATGCAAAATTGTTTTCTTTTTTCTTTTTATTCTAACTCGAAAAAGAAGAAGAGGAAAAAATTGCAATGGATTTAAAACGAGAACTTATTCTTAGGTAAATCGATTGGGAGATGCTTCTCTAGAGTGTCCCATATCTGTTTTCCATCTTCCATACGAAAACTGTCAATTCTCATAAGATCTTCTTCAGTCTTACTCAAAAGGTCCAATAGTGTATGTATATTGGCCCTTTTGAGACAATTATACGTTCTAGAAGGCAATTCTAATTGATCAATAAAAATACAATTCAATGGAATTCCTTTTTTGTTTTTCTTTAGATTAGTTAATCTTTTTTGAAAGGTTAAAAGGGGTGGAGTAAACCTGTTTTTATTTTCTTCGAAACTAGTGCCCTCTTCCTCCGCGTGTAGAAAAGGAAGAAATAAATCAATCAAATTACGAGAAGCCTCATAAAGCGCTTCCTTAGGGGTTAAACTTCCATTCGTCCATATTTCTAGAAAAAGTATCTCGTGTTTTTCATTTCCATTCCCACAAGAAAAAATACTATAATTCACATTTCGAACAGGCATGGATACAGCATCTATGGGATAACTTCCATCTTGAGAGTTCTTTCTGAGTTCCGTTTGATATCCGCGATCTCTCTTGATCTGTAACTCAATACAGAAATCAATGGGCTCTGTCAAGTTAGCTATAGGTTGTGCCGTATCAACGATCTCTACGGAAGGTGGTAAGATGATATCTTGAGCAGTTATGTATCTAGGACCTTTGACGCAAATTGATGCGTCTCTAACTCCATAGAGATTACTTCTCAATACAATTTCTTTCAAATTTAGTAAAATTTCTTGTACGGATTCTTCAATACCAGCTATTGTAGAATATTCGTGTGGCACGCTCCCAAATTTTGCACGTGTGATACATGTTCCTTCTATTTCTCCAAGTAAAGCTCTTCGCAAGGCAATACCGACGGTATCCGCTTGACCTTTTCTAAGCGGGGACAAAATGAAACGACCATAATAAAGACGCTTACTATCTACTCTTGATTCAACACACTTCCACTGTAGTGTTTGAGTGGATCCTGCTACCTCCTCTCGAACCATAATAGACTAGTATTATTATTTGATCATTGAATCGTTTATTTCTCTTGAAAGCGTTTTAATTCTTTTACAGACGTCTTTTTTTAGGAGGTCGACATCCATTATGCGGCATAGGTGTTACATCGCGTATACAACTTAATCGTACACCACTTTTAGCAATGGCTCGTAATGCGGCATCTCTTCCACTACCAGCACCCTTTACCATAACTTCTGCTCGTTGCAAACCCACTGTACGAATAGCATCTACTGCTGTTCTTTGACCAGCATAGGGTGATGCTTTTCTTGAGCTTTTGAATCCACAAGTACCCGCGGAGGACCAGAAAACCACCCGACCTTGCGGGTCTGTAACAGTTATAATGGTATTGTTGAAACTAGCTTGAACATGAATAACTCCTTTTGTTATTCTACGTGCACTTTTCCGTAAACTAAAACGCGCATTCCTACGCAAACCAATACGCACTCTCCTACGTGAACCAATTTTTGGTATAGCTTTTGTCATATTTTATTATCTCATAAATATGAGTTAGAAATAACAAAAAGAAAAAAAGATACAAAGATATCCGTTTCAGGGTAAAATATATCCTTTACTTTAATTATTAATTATTTTATTTGGAATTTGGACGTTTCCGCGGGTACTTTTTTTACTTTTTTTTACTTTTTAGAAAGTAAAGTTCTTTTTCGAAAGATTACCCCTGCCTTTGTTTATGCTTCGGATTGGAACAAATGACTCTAATTCGTCCACGCCTACGAATCAGTCGACATTTTGTACAAATTTTACGAACGGAAGCTCTTATTTTCATATTTCCGTATTCCTTTCTTAAACTATGAATCTAATCTTTGGGAAAAAATAAGTCTCTTCGCTTGAATTTTGGAACTTTGAATTTATTACCCTAGAAAAAAGAAAAACCTAATCCTTTGAATCTTTGGTATCCTTCAAATCTTCGGTATCCTTCAAATCTTCGGTATCCTTCGAGTCTTCGGTACGCTTCGAATCCTTATGGGGAAGTCTATAAATTATACGTCCTTTGCTTGAATCATAACGACTTACTTCAATTTTGACCCTATCCCCCATCAGTATTCGTATAGAACTAGACCGGATCTTTCCTGAAATATAGCCCAGGATGATGGTGTCATTCTCTAGGCGAACGCGGAACATTCCGTTGGGTAGGGCTTCCGTAACTAAACCTTCGAAAGTGACTTTTGCTTCTCTCGGGTTTTTTTTTTCTCTCCTATTTTTTTTTTCTGTCATATTTTTTTTTCTCCTATTTTTCTATTTTGATTTTCAAATAAAAAAAAACGTTGTATTTTTATTTGAAAAATAGGAAGTTCGAGATAGAATTCGAGTACTATAGGAGGGGCGATTACCATATATAACATAAGACTTCTCCCCCAATTCTGTTTAGTCGAGCTTCTCGATCTGTCATTATACCTCGAGAAGTAGAAAGAATAGCAATTCCCATTCCGCCCAAAACTTTAGGAATTCCTTGATAGTTGGCATAAATTCGTAAGCCGGGTCGGCTGATACGCTTTAAAAAGGTTCTAGTTCTATATATTCCTTTTCTAGTCTTTCTCTTTTGATGTCGCAAAGTTGAAACCAAGAAATATCTGTTACTTTCCTGATGTTTCCGAACACTTTCAATAAAACCCTCTCGTAGAAGTATTTTAACAATGTTTTCGGTAATATTTGTAGATACTACTCGAACTGTTCCTTTTTTATTCATGTCCGCGTTTCTTATAGAGGTTAGTAAATCAGCAATAGTGTCCTTGCCCATAAGACTCTAATTCTAGGTTCCTCCTAATTTTTCTATAATCAACATGTTTTCTTTTTTTTTCTTTTACTTTTGGATTTTAAAGCATATACGTGAGACATAATCTACTAATTTTTTCTTTGATCTATATCTCGCCTACTAGTATTTATAATACTTCAGGAGCTAATGAAACTATTTTAGTAAAATTCAATTCTCTCAATTCCTCGGCGATCGCGCCAAAAACTCGAGTTCCTTTTGGATTTCCTTTTTGATCAATGATAACCGCTGCATTGTCATCATAGCGTATTATTATACCGTCTTCGCATTTGAACTCTTTACATGTACGTACAATTACAGCTCGAATTACTTCGGATCTTTCTAGAGGCATTTGGGGCACTGCGTCTTTGATTACAGCAACAATAACATCACCAATACGAGCATATCGCTGATTACTAGCAGCTCCTATGACTCGAATACACATCAATTTTCGAGCTCCACTGTTATCTGCTACATTTAAAAGGGTCTGAGGTTGAATCATATTATTTTGATTTCAATTTGTTATTTCTATGCAAAAGGATGAAAGAAATATTGTCCTTCCAGAAAAAAAAAACCTGGTTTTTTTTATCTTCAATACTCCTTTTTTTGGATGCTATATCTCTAATCGAAGAAATTGACTTCGTATGGGCATTTTACTGGCAGCTATGGAGATAGCTGCTCTAGCTACAGTTTCGGATACTCCGCCCATTTCATAAAGTATTCGACCTGGTTTAACAACGGCTACCCAATATTCGGGGGATCCCTTTCCTGAGCCCATACGTGTTTCCGTGGGTCTTAGTGTAACCGGTTTGTCGGGAAATATACGTACCCATATTTTTCCACCACGACGTGCATATCGTGTCATTGCTCTTCGTCCTGCTTCTATCTGTCTCGACGTGATCCAAGCGGGTTCAAGTGCTTGCAGAGCATATCTACCAAAACAAATACGATTGCCTCGGCAGGATTTTCCCTTCATTCTTCCTCTATGTTGTTTACGAAATCTGGTTCTTTTGGGGTTATAGTCGATGGTTCCTTCTTAGTTCCATCTCTACTGCAAAACTGGACATGAGAGTTTCTTCTCATCCAGCTCCTCGCGAATGAAATGAGAAAGCGTGCAAATTTCTCTAATTCCATAATATTTTGGAATATTATGGATAGATGCACATTAATAGATAATAGAAAAAGTTAGGGTTTTTTTAATATTGAATTTGTTCAAATAGAAAAATATATAGTCAAGAAAGAAGATCTAGAATATATCTAGATGTGTGTGTCTATTTATCTATATTCTATATTTATAGATAATGTAATCTTTCTTAAAAAAAAAATCTCCTTATTTTGACTCTTATTGAATCGCGGGAAAGTATTCTAATTCAATAAAGATTTCGCGGGCGAATATTTACTCTTTCCTGTCTTATTTGTTAATTTATAACCTTACCAAATAAGGCAATTTTTTTGGTTTGTTCCGCCATCCCACCCAATGAAGTCTTAGGATTCTTTTCAATAAAATCCTATGCAGTCATAGGTTCTGTCGTTCCCACTACTTCTCCTTTAATGGTTAGGTCTGAATCCCACAATGGAGCTTTCCAAAAATTTCTTTCCGAGTCAATTTTCTCAGTTTTATTAACCCGGGCCGCTCTTTATTTTATTATTGCTTAAAATTTCTATTTTTTGTTTCAAGTTACGATTTCGAATTCTCTGTTATTTTTATTATATTGATGCTTTATCACATTGCCTTTTATGATGTAACTCATAGACCATACATATTGGAATCCTATATCTTTCTTATTCTTCTTCCTTCTTTCTATCATCCCTCCTTTTATCCACATCCCTTTAGTTTTGCTTCACAACCTAGAATCCGTTTTCTTTTTTAGAGAATAAATTGCAGTTGCTACAACTATATGATAGATCTACTCATTTATGATAGATGTATTTATTCATATAGTGACTGTTTCTTAGTTAGGATCTCGACAATACGAAGCAATAGGTTGGTTATTAGTTAATTTTCTATAATTACTAAGTTTTTTCTTTTTCTATTTAGAGTAGGGTTCAGTCAATTTTTTTTGAATCTCCATTTTTGACTCTAAAGAAAAAACTAACGAGTCACACACTAAGCATAGCAATTATATTAAAAGATTTATCAATTTTCATTAAATCTTATAGAAAGAGGTAGAATTTCTTCTTTTTTTTTCAGGGATTTCAGGAAAAATAAGGCTCTTGTCATTTTTTATTCTATCACTGAACAGAATGGGAAGACAAGGCTAGTTATTCTTCGTCTACGAATATCCAAATTTTTACACCTAATACTCCATAGATAGTTCGAATTGGATAGCAGCAATAATCAATTTTAGCGCGAATTGTTTGGAGGGGAAGTCTACCCTTTTTGATGCATTCGGCACGTGCAATTTCTTTCCCTGCGAGACGACCTGCAATTTTTACTTTTACCCCCCTTATATCTGCTTTTTTAGTTAATTCAATGGCTTTTTTCATTGCCTTTCGGAATGAAACTCTATTTTTTAATTGGAAAGCTATATATTCTGCAAGAATGTTAGGTTGTCTATAAGGTTCTTTAACTTTTTCAATAGCAATATTAAGTCTCTGGTTTACAGAATTAACTTCCTTTTGTAGATCTTTCTCTAATTCTTCGATTGCTCCTTTTTTCTTTAATAAATTGGGGAATCCAATATGGATTATGACGTGGATCGTATCGATTTCTTTTTGAATTTCTATACGTGTAATTACTTCAGAACTTGAGCCTGAGTCCATTTTTCTATTATGTGTAATTACTTCGGAACTTGAGTCTGATTCTATTTTTCTATTCGAGCCTTTTTTCCTATTCTTTTGTATATAGTTCTTGATACAATTCCGTATTTTTTTATCTTCCTGTAGACCTTCAGAATAATTTTTTGGTTGTGCGAACCAAAAGGAATGGTGATTTTGGGTTGTACCAAGTCTGAAACCGAGTGGATTTATTTTTTGTCCCATATTTTTCTATTCTATTTTTTTTTTACTGGGAATCGAAATCTAAGATGGATCTAAAGATTATTTAGATTTCTTTACTATATTTAGTACAATTGTTATATGACACATGGTTTTTTTTATGGGAGAACTACGTCCTCGAGCTCGAGGTCTTAATTTTTTCATGATAGTACTCCTACTGACTTCGGCTTTAGTGATGAATAAATTCGCTTTGTCGAAATCCCTATAATGAGTAGCATTTGCTGCTGCCGAATAAACCAACTTTAGGATGGGATAAGATGCTCGATAAGGCATGAGGTTCAGTATCATAACAGTTTCCTCGTAGTAACGCCAGCGAATCTCATCAAGAACTCTTTGTGCTTTGAAAACAGACATATGGATGCGTTTTTGTGCTTTGAAAACCCGTTCGAACTTAAGTAGACGATCGGTTGGAACTTTCCTTGCGAGTTTCCTTAGCCCACTCTTCTTCTTCTTTATCCTAGGGGTATACTTTACCAGTTTGAAACTTGTCATAAATAAGGTTATTCCCCGCCTACCTTTGTTTTTTTTATTTTGAATCTTTCTATTCTGAATTCAGTTAACGACGAGATTTAGTATCTTTTCTTGCACTTTCATAACTCGTGAAATGCCGAGTAGGCACGAATTCCCCCAATTTGCGACCTACCATAGGATTTGTTATGTAAATAGGTATATGTTCCTTTCCATTATGAATCGCGATTGTATGGCCAACCATTGCGGGTAGAATGCTAGATGCCCGGGACCACGTTACTATTGTTTCTTTCTCCTCCTTCATATTGACCTTTTCGATTTTTGCCAATAAATGATGAGCTACAAAAGGATTCGTTTTTTTTCGTGTCACAGCTGATTACTCCTTTTTTCCATTTTAAAGAGTGGCATTCTATGTCCAATATCTCGATCGAAGTATGGAGGTCAGAATAAATAGAATAATGATGAATGGAAAAAAGAGAAAAATCCTTTAGCTGGATAAGGGGCGGATGTAGCCAAGTGGATCAAGGCAGTGGATTGTGAATCCACCATGCGCGGGTTCAATTCCCGTCGTTCGCCCATCGCATTATTGCAAATTCCAAAAATGCAATTTTCCATATTCCTAGTTACGTATTTACTTACGGCGACGAAGAATAAAACTATCACTATATTTTTTCCTTTTCCTAGTTCTTCTTCCAAGCGCAGGATAACCCCAAGGGGTTGTGGGTTTTTTTCTACCAATGGGGGCTTTCCCTTCACCGCCCCCATGGGGGTGGTCCACAGGGTTCATAACTACCCCTCTTACTACGGGGCGTTTACCTAGCCAACACTTAGATCCGGCTCTACCCAAACTTTTTTGGTTCACCCCAACATTACCCACTTGTCCGACTGTTGCTAAGCAATTTTGGGATACCAAACGGACCTCCCCAGATGGTAATCTTAAAGTGGCCGATTTACCCTCTTTTGCAATCAGTTTCGCTACAGCACCTGCTGCTCTAGCTAATTGCCCACCCCTTCCACGTGTGATTTCTATGTTATGTATGGCCGTGCCTAAGGGCATATCGGTTGAAGTAGATTCTTCTTTTCTCTCAAAAAACCCCTTCCCAAACTGTACAAGCTTCTTCCAAAGCATACAGCTTTCTAGATGTATATGACGATCTCTAGACAGATGGATCTTATATGAATCGTATGATGAAGTACCACATGAGTGGATATATAGGAAAGGAATCCAAATCTGCCGAATCGCTCATGTTATGATCTTCTACATCCTAGGTCTCCGCGTTCCGTCATCTGGCTTATGTTCTTCATGTAGCATTCAGATCGAATGACTCTATGAAATTACGTCGATACTTCCACATATTATGGGTAACGTAGGAGACATCCCTATTTTCCCCGGGGGGTCTTAATTACCACTGCTTAGCTTTCAATTCGCCTCTGACCATCAAATTAAATGTGAATAACCCGTCCTCCTCTCTTTGAAACAAGGGGCGCTTCCGGTTCTGTGCGTGCTTCAAACAATTTTGTCTTCTCCATATTACCATATCTCTAGAGTCAATAATTTTCTATGAGGAACTACTGAACTCAATCACTTGCTGCCGTTACTCAACAGTTTTCTGTTGAGGTCTATCCCGTAGAGGTAGTCAAATTGGATCAGTGATCGATTTCTAGGTTTCGTCGTAAACCTAATTGGTTACTTCCAATTACGTAAATCAATAGTTCAAACCGCACTCAAAGGTAGGGCATTTCCCATTGATATAGGAACTTTTGTACCAGAAACAATAGTATCTCCAATTATAGCCCCTCTGGGATGTAAAATATATCTCTTCTCACCATCCCCATAGTGTATGAGACAAATGTATGCATTTCGATTAGGGTCGTATTCTATGGTTACGATTCTACCAGATATGTCTTTTTGATTCCGTCGAAAATCGATTTTACGGTATAGGCGCTTATGACCTCCCCCTCTATGCCTTGCGGTAATGATTCCTCTGGAATTACGACCTTTACCACAACGGTGCCGTCCATGGATCAAATTATTTCGTGGATTGGATTTCACTTGCCTGTCTACGGTTCCCTTGCGTGTGCTCGGGATAGGTGTTTTGTATAAATGTTTCGCCGTATTATTAAGTATTCTCCTTTAGTTTTTTTCTCTATCTAGAAGTGGAATAGAATAACCCGGTTGAAGGGTAATGATCATACGTCTGTAATGCATTGTATGTCCCAGAATAGGTCCCATTCTTCTACCCTTTCCGGGTAGTCGATGGCTATTCACAGCTACTACCTTAACACCAAAGAAGAGTTCGACCCAATGCTTTATTTCTGTCTTAGTGAATCCCGATTCGACATTAAAAGTATATTGATTCTTTCCCAATAAACGAAGACTTTTTTCTGTAAATACTGCGTATTTGATTCCATCCATAAATCGACTTTCCCTCCTATGCTCTGAGTTCCAGTATCGATAAGAATTCGAGTTCTTATTGTTCTTATGTTATGGTATGAATATACCATACCAATTCGTTATGTATGGATGATGGATGAGATTCCATGGATAGAGAGCCAGTTCCAATAGACTTATGGAACGTTCCCGTTCGCGTGCATCCAGCAGGAATTGAACCCGCAAATTTACCAATTATGAGTTGGGCGCTTTAACCATTCAGCCATGGATGCTTAACAGGGATCATCGTACATCGTAAATAACCAATTTTCATATAGAAAGACATATCATAGAAAAATGAAATCGAAAATATTCGGAGATGGCAAATATTCGGAGATGACTATGAAAACACCTCTCTGGATCCTCGAATTGAAAGAGAGATTGAGAGGGATCAAGAATCCTAATTCTCGCTATTTGGAATGGATCCAATTCTATTGAGTCTGACTCATAGTGATCATTTCTCTTTAGCAAAGAATGACCTTGGTTATCAAAGGATTGAACAACCGGGATCCATTTACTTATGATACCTAGTTGACATTGATAACAAGGATCTAATGAATTATGAGTTTAATAGATCCTCTTTAGCAGAAAGACGTATATTCCTTGCTCATTATCAGACAATCACTTATTCCCAAACCTCGTGTGGGGCTAATCGTTTTCATTTACCATCTCATGGAAAACCCTTTTCGTTCCGCTTAGCCCTATCGGGTATTTTAGTGATAGGTTCTATAGGAACTGGACGATCCTATTTGGTCAAATACCTAACGAAAAATTCCTATTTTCCTTTCATTAAGGTACGAGGGCTTCTTATTCCACAAGAACGAAAGCACCTTTTCATTCTTTCATATACTAGGGGTTTTTACTTGGAAAAGACAATGTTCCATACTAAAGGATTCGGGTCCATAACCACGAGTTCCAGTGCACTAGATCTTGTAGCACTTAGCAACGAGGCCCTATCCATTAGTATTCCACATAAGAAATCCATTATAGAAACTAATACAATTAGATTGGCTCTTCATAGACAAACTTGGGGTTTGCGAGCCAAGGTAAGACCGGCTCGGGATCATGGGACCCTTTTCTATCAGATAGGAGGGGCTCTTGTACAAAATAGACTTCTAAGTAATAACCCCATAGAATCTATCTATATAAAGATAAAGAGGCAATCGTGTCAGGAAGCGGGTTTTTCTTTGGCCAAAGGGTACTTCGAACTTGGAACGAGCATGAAGAGATTAACGAGACTTCTTTCTCTTTTGAGTTTTTCTGGCGGACCGGTCGCGCAAGATCTTTGGTCTTCCCCCGGAACCGATGAAAAAAAGTGGGTCGCTTCTTATGGACTCGCTCAGAATGATTCTTCTCTATCTATAGTTCATGGCCTATTAGAAGTAGAAGGTGCTCTGGTGCAATCCTTACCGACAGAAAAAGATTGCAGTCAGGTTGATAATAATCGAGTGCCATTACTTCGTCGGTCCGAACCAAGGAATCCGTTAGAAATGTTTTGAAATGGATATTGTTCTCTCTTTGATCAGGGATTGCTATATGAAAAGAAGTGGAGTTTGAAAAAGGGAACGGAATGGTCAAACCGGAACTGCTAGAGGAACGAATTTTCAATAGCATAACTTGGGCTCCTAGAATATGGCGCCCTTGGGACAATCTATTTGATTGCAGGGTTTTGTTCCGAAGCAAAGATATCCGCGGAGGCCGGTTCGTTCGTCCTATTCTGATATTCAGGACCAAGAGGTACTGGATTCTCTTTCGGATAGGCCCTGAAAGGAGAAGAAAGGCTGAAATGCCAACGGACCTCTGTCTATTCTCTAATTCACCCGATCCGATAGTACCCGTTTTTGGAACGTC